TCGTCCATTTCGATATATAAAAAATAATCGATTTGAAAATGCTGTACGAAATGAAATGTCACAATATTATTTTTATACATGCCCAAGTGATGGAAAACAAATAATATCTTTTACTTATCCACCTAGCTTATCAACTTTTTCGGAAATGATAGAACGAAAAATTTTGTTGTATACTACAGAAAATTTTCCTCATGAGAACTCATATAATTCTTGGGTTTCCACTAATGAACAAAAAAGGCACAACTTGAGTAATGAATTAATAAGCCGAATAAGGACTCTAGAAACAGAAAATGGATCTTTTGCACTCGAAAAAAGAACCCGATTTTGCAATGATGAGAATGAGCAAGAATACTTGCCAAAAGTGTATGATCCTCTTTTGAATGGACCATTTCGTGGAACAATAAAAAAAAGCAATTCACATGTAATTTTGAATGCACTTTTTACTTCTACAGAAGACTCTATAGAAACGTTTTTGATAAATAAAATTCATGGGCTTCTCTTCATTCCTAAAAATTCCCAAGAATTTAAACATCCATTTGATAAGAAATCGGCATTGAACTTTATTGTAAATTCTTTAACATCAATCAATAATTTTTCTTTTGAGTCTGTACCCAGTTTTAACTATTCTTTATTAGAAGAAGAAAAAAAAATGGATTCAGAAAGTCAAGCAAAATCTTTAAAATTTGTATTCGATATAATTCCAACAGATCAAAATGATCAAACACCAAAATCTATTGGAATAGAAGAAATCGGTAAAAAGGTTTCGCGATGGTCATACAAATTGACCGATGATTTGGAAGAACCAGAGGAAGAAAATGAGCAACAACCAAAAGAAGATCATGAAATTCGTGCAAGAAAAGCCAAACGGGTGGTAATTTATACTGATAATGGTCAGGATATGAATTCTATTACTAATACTACTAATACTGATAGTAGTAATAGTGATCGGGAGGAAGAAATCGCTTTGATACGTTATTCGCAGCAATCCGATTTTCGTCGGGAAATAATCAAAGGATCCATGCGTGCTCAAAGACGTAAAACAGTTACTTGGGAATTATTTCAAGTAAATGTGCATTCACCACTTTTTTTGGATCGAATAGAAAAAACATTTTTTTTTTCTTCTTTTGATATCTCTGAAGTGATGAATCTCATTTTTAGGAATTTCGCGAGTAAAAAACCAGAATTAAAAAATTCTGATTTTGAGGAGGAAGAGACAAAGGAAAGGGAGAAAAAAAACAAAGAGAAAAAAGAAGAAAATGAACGAATACAAATAGCAGAAGCTTGGGATAGCATTATATTTGCTCAAATAATAAGAGGTTTAATGTTAGTAAGCCAATCTTTTCTTAGAAAATACATTATATTACCCTCATTGATAATAGCTAAAAATATTGGCCGTATGTTATTATTTCAATTCCCCGAGTGGTATGAGGATTTAAGGGAATGGAATAGAGAAATGCATATTAAATGCACTTATAATGGCGTTCAATTATCAGAAACAGAATTTCCCAAAGATTGGTTAACAGATGGTATTCAGATAAAGATTTTATTTCCCTTCTGTTTAAAACCTTGGCGAAGATCTAAAATAAGATCTCATCATAGAGATCCAATGGAAAAAAAAGGAAAAAAGGGAAATTTTTGTTATTTAACTGTTTGGGGAATGGAAACAGAATTCCCTTTTGGTTCTCCCCGAAAACGGCCTTCTTTTTTTGAACCTATATATAAGGAACTAAAAAAAAAAATAAGAAAAATAAAAAAGAAATCTTTTCTAATTTTAAAAGTTTCAAAAGAAAAAACAAAATGGGTCATCAAAACACTTCTAGTTATAAAACTAATAATGAAGAAACTTGAAAAAGTGAAACCGATTTTGTTATTTGAATTGAAGAAGGTGAAAGTATCTGAACCCAATGAAAATGTAGAGGATTCCAATAATAAAATTATTAACGAGTCCACTGTTCTAACTCGATCCATGAATTTGACAAAATACTCGCTTATAGAAAAAAAAATAAAAGATCTTTCGGATAAGACAATCACAATCAGAAATCAAATAAAAAAAATCACCAAAGACAAGAGGAAAGCAATTCTAACCAGTGGTGATAAAAGGTCAGAAACACAAAAAACAATTTTAGAGATATTCAAAAGAAAAAATACCCGATTAATGCGCAAATCACTTTATTTTCTAAAATCTTTTATTGAAAAATTATATATAGATACCTTACTATCTATAATTAGTGTTTCTAGTAGTGTTTCTAGGATCAATCTGCAACTTTCAACAAAAAAAATTGTCAATAAATCGATTTACAAGGATGAAAGAAATCAAGAAGGAATTGACGAAACAGATCAAAATACAATGAACTTCGTTTCCAATATAAAAAATTCTATTTCTAATCCTAATATGAGTGATAATTCAAATATTTATTACGACTTATCCTCTGTGTCCCAAGCATATGTATTTTACAAATTATCACAAAGCCAATTACTTAACAGGTATCACTTGAAATCTGTTCTTCAATGCCGCAATACCTATCCTTTTCTTAGGGATAAACTCAAATTTTATTGTATTACACGAGGAATATTTGACCCCCAATCAGGACATAAGAAAATTCATAAGTCCGAAATGAATGAATGGAAAAATTGGTTAAAGGGTCATTATCAATATAATTTATCTCGTAACAAATGGTCTCAATTAGTACCAAAAAAATGGCGAAATAAAATCAATCAACATTGTAGCATTCAAAAGAACAACTCAATGAAATTCTATTTATATAAAAATAAAAAAAAATACCAATTAATTCATTCCCTAAAAGAAAATTCCTATGCACTAGATTTAATGACAAGTCAAAAACACAAATTAAAAAAAAACTATGGATATGATCTTTTAGCAAAAAAATATATAAATTATGTAGACAACAAAGACTTATATATTTATGGACAACAATTACAAGCAAACAAAGACCAAGAAATTCCGTATAATTTCAATACATTGAACTCCGAATTGTTTTATGTATTGATAAGTACTATTAATAATTATCTAGAAAAAGGATATATTCTTGATACGCATAAAAATATGGATAGAAAATATTTTGATTGTAGAATTCTCCATTTTTGTGTTAGAAAGAATATGGATGGTAAAGCCGGGACCAATACGCATAGTGATACCAAAATTGAGAAAAAAACTAAGAGTGAAAAAACACAAATTAAAAAATTGAAAAAAGAAAATCTTTCTTTTCTTACAATTAATCAAGAAATCAACACACCTAATCAAGAAAAAAACTTTTTTGATTGGATGGGAATGAATCAAAAAGGGGTTTCTCATACCATATCAAATTTAGAACCTTGGTTCTTCCCAGAATTTGTGCTACCTTTAAATGCATATCAACGGAAACCGTGGATCATACCAATCAAATTACTTCTTTTGAATATTTATTTCATAGAAATAGATATTAGTCAAAATCAAAATATCAACGTAATAAAAACAAAAAAAAACCAGATATTATCTAGGCAAAAGGATTCTATCAAATTAGAATTAAAAAATTTCAACCAAGAAAAAAATGAACAAGAAGACCAAGGAAGCCTTGGCTCAAATATACGAAAACAAAATCAACAGAAAGATATTGAAGAAAATTACACAAGATTGGACGTTAATAAAAAAGGTAAAAAGAAAAAACAATCCAAGAACAACAAGAAAGGAGAACTAGATTTATTCCTGAAAAAATTTTTCCTTTTTCAATTAAGATGGGATGACCCCTTGAATCAAAGAATATTTAATAATATCAAGGTATTTTGTCTCCTACTGAGACTGAAAGATCCAAAAGAAATTACTATATCCTCGGTTCAAAGGGGAGAAATGCGTCTAGATGTAATACTGATTCGAAAGGATTCAGCTCTTACAGAATTGATAAAAAAGGGAATATTGATTATCGAACCCCTTCGTCTATCTATAAGAAGAGATGGAAAATTCATTATGTATCAAACTATAAACATAGGTATTTCATTAGTCGATAAGAAAAAGCCCCAAACACCTAATAGAAAATGCATAAAAAAAAGATATGCTGATAAGAAAAATTTGAATATATCACTTGGACAAAATAACAACATGCTTTTGAATGGAGATCCAGATCATTACAATTTCCTTGTTCCCGAAAATATTCTATCTCCCAAACGCCGTAGAGAATTGAGAACTCTAATTTGTTTTAATTCCCCCAATTGGAATGTTGTGAATAGAAATCCATTATTTTGCAATGAAAACAACATAAGAAACTCTAGACCATTTTTAAATGAGGAGAAAGGCCTTAATCAGAATACAGATTCAAAAGAATTCATTAAATGCAAATTGTTTCTTTGGCCCAATTACCGATTAGAAGATTTAGCTTGTATGAATCGTTATTGGTTTAATACCAATAATGGTAGTCGTTTCAGTATGTTAAGGATACATATGTATCCCCGATTTAGAATTAGTTAATATTCTATTTCCAATTTATCATGTTACATTTTGGATAGATTAGATAAAAAAAGCGAAAAGATGTATGCCTAAGCTATGTTAGATCTTGGTACATAATATATACATATTTCTTTGCTTTGCATCTAAAAAGATTGTCTCCCCCTGGAACCAATTCCGCAAAGAAATCGTTCTCTTTCGTGACTACATAACATAAATTCATTATTTTTTCTATCCAAATCAAATTCTCAATTTGATTTGGATAGAAAAAAGAAAAAAGTATATTATACGAAAAATCCAAATTATTTTGTGTACTAGATTAAAAAAGCGGCATAATCATAACATAATCGTAATATAATTATTATTATTTTTATTTTTCCTGATTGGTAACCCTGATTGGTAAAATCTATGGAAAAGAAAGAAAAAGATAGACAAATTTTTTATGGTCAAAAATTCATTTATTTCACTTATTCCACAAGAAGAAAAAGAAGAAAACAGAGGTTCTGTTGAATTTCAAGTAGTAAGTTTTACCAATAAGATACGGAGACTTACTTCACATTTGGAATTGCACAAAAGAGATTTTTTATCACAAAGAGGTTTACGAAGAATTCTTGGAAAACGCCAACGTCTGTTGGCTTATTTGTCAAAGAAAAATAGAGTACGTTATAAGAAATTAATTGATCAGTTGGATATTCGGGAGTCTAAAAAATTTTAATTTTTTCGTTTGAATTTTTTTATTTATATTTAATAGTTATTAAATTTTTCATTTTGATGAACTTCTTTTTTTTGAAGAATTCATAGAATAATGAATTAAGGAAGAAAAGATATGACTGTACCAGCTACGAGAAAGGATCTCATGATAGTTAATATGGGTCCTCAACACCCATCAATGCATGGTGTTCTTCGATTGATCGTTACTCTCGACGGTGAAGATGTTATTGACTGTGAACCCATATTGGGCTATTTACACAGAGGGATGGAAAAAATAGCGGAAAACCGAACAATTATACAATATCTACCTTATGTAACACGCTGGGATTATTTAGCTACTATGTTCACGGAAGCAATAACGGTAAATGCGCCAGAGCAATTGGAAAATGTTCAAGTACCTAAAAGAGCCAGCTATATCAGAGTAATTATGCTCGAGCTGAGCCGTATAGCTTCTCATTTATTATGGCTTGGACCCTTTATGGCGGATATCGGTTCGCAAACTCCCTTTTTCTATATTTTCAGAGAGAGGGAATTGATATATGATCTATTCGAAGCCGCCACTGGTATGCGAATGATGCATAATTATTTCCGCATCGGAGGAGTAGCTGCTGATCTACCTTATGGCTGGATAGATAAATGTTTGGATTTTTGCGATTATTTTTTAACAGGAATTGTTGAATATCAAAAACTTATTACGCGAAATCCCATTTTTTTGGAACGAGTTGAGGGAGTGGGCGTTATTGGTGGGGAAGAAGCAATAAATTGGGGTTTATCAGGACCAATGTTACGAGGTTCCGGAATTGAATGGGATCTTCGTAAAATTGATGATTATGAGTGTTACAATGAATTTGATTGGGAAGTCCAATGGCAAAAAGAAGGAGATTCATTAGCTCGTTATTTAGTACGAATCGGTGAAATGAGAGAATCCATAAAAATTATTCAACAGGCTCTAGAAGGAATTCCCGGAGGACCCTATGAAAATTTGGAAGTTCGACGCTTTGATAGAGAAAAAAATTCCGAATGGAATGATTTTGAATATAGATTTATTAGTAAAAAACCTTCCCCAAATTTTGAATTGTCAAAACAAGAACTTTATGTGAGAGTAGAAGCCCCAAAGGGAGAATTAGGAATTTATTTGATAGGCGATAATAGTGTTTTCCCTTGGAGATGGAAAATTCGTCCACCAGGTTTTATCAATTTGCAAATTCTTCCTCAGTTAGTTAAAAGAATGAAATTGGCTGATATCATGACGATACTAGGTAGTATAGATATTATTATGGGGGAAGTTGACCGTTAAAATGATAATTGATACGACAGAAGTACAAACTATCAATTCTTTTTTTACATCGGAATCCTTAAAAGAAGTCTATGGACTCATTTGGATTTTTGTACCCATTTTGACTCTTATATTGGGAATTACAATAGGGGTACTGGTAATTGTGTGGTTAGAAAGAGAAATATCTGCAGCGATACAACAGCGTATTGGACCTGAGTTTGCGGGTCCTTTAGGAATTCTTCAAGCTATAGCAGATGGGACAAAACTTCTTTTTAAGGAGGATCTCCTACCCTCGAGAGGAGATATTCGTTTGTTTAGTATTGGACCGTCTATCGCGGTCATATCAATTCTACTAAGTTTTTTAGTAATTCCTTTTGGATATCGCCTCGTTTTGGCCGATCTCAGTATAGGTGTTTTTTTATGGATCGCCATTTCAAGTATTGCTCCTATTGGTCTTCTTATGTCAGGATATGGATCGAATAATAAATATTCTTTTTCAGGTGGTCTACGAGCTGCTGCTCAATCTATTAGTTATGAAATACCATTAACTCTTTGTGTGTTATCAATATCTCTACGTGTGATTCGTTGAAACATGACCTTTCTTCCTAAAAATAGAGGAAGAGGTTGAATGTATTGAATAAATTTGTCTTTTTATTCATCATTCGGGTTGGTCAGTTAAACCAGATAGTTATATGAGTGAAACAAAACAACTTATAAATTTGCAGTAATAAAATAAAATCTCATTTCATATGTACAAGAAAAAAATTAAAGTAAATATAAACAGTGTAAACTGTTTACCCCAAGATTGAGTCAGTCATCATATTTTGAAGCGGGTGCAAAAGATTAACTGTATGGAGTTTCCATTACTGTTTTGTAGGTATTACCATACCGTAGGTCAATCAAAAAAATCAGCGAACGGTTAGGAACACAAAAGTACACAAAGGATTTGTAATGAAGATAATGTAAAATATCAAAAAAAGATATTTCTGCATAAAATAAAAGGAATTAAAATAGGGGCTTTAAGTTAGTAGAAATGATTAAGCAGTACTTCCCTATGATTCCGATCTAGAGTATACTCCTATTCACTGATTAAAAAAATAACTATCAAGAACGAATTAATCCTTTATTTTATATTCTTCTCTTCTGAGATAGAAGAACAGGATCGAAAGAAATGGAATACAATAATCGAATGACGAATAAAAAGAAAAGATCTTTATTTTATTTATTATCTATTCTTTTTTCCAACCCGATTAGTATCCATAATTTAATTCTATACATATATGATATATGGGTGGAACTCTGAATTCCTAAAAACGAATTCCTAATTTTTTATTATATATATTATTGATATAACAAGATATAAAAAGTATTTTACTGAAAGATGTAAGTTATTATAGAACAAAGAGAAAATTTTATAATTAATTATAAGGGACGAGATCAATTCTGAAGCACTTTTTTCTATTCTAGCAGACAGAATTCCATTGGTCTAATTTAGGACTTTATTTTATAAGGGATCTTTATTCTATCTTCCGACAAAGAAGGGAGCGATAATACTAAAATCCCGTCTGTCCTTACATTTATTTGTGACCGTAGAGGAGCCGTATGAAGCTAAGGTTTCATGTACGGTTTTGGAATAGCGATAAGAACAGTGATGTTTTTTTCGACTATAATTATCTAACAGTTCAAGTACAATTGATATAGTTGAAGCACAGTCCAAATATGGTTTGGGTGGGTGGAATCTGTGGCGTCAGCCCATAGGGTTTATAGTTTTCCTGATTTCGTCTCTAGCTGAATGTGAGAGATTGCCCTTTGATTTACCAGAAGCAGAGGAAGAATTAGTAGCAGGTTATCAAACTGAATATTCAGGTATCAAGTTTGCTTTATTTTATCTTGCTTCTTACTTAAATCTATTAGTTTCTTCATTATTTGTAACGGTTCTTTACTTAGGTGGGTGGAATTTCTCTCTTCCATACATATATATTCCCGAAATTTTCGGAATAAATGTAGTCTTTGGAATGACAATTGGTATCTTTATTACATTAGCTAAAGCTTATTTGTTTCTGTTCATTCGTATCGCAACAAGATGGACTTTACCTAGGCTGAGAATGGATCAGTTATTAAATCTTGGATGGAAATTTCTTTTACCTATTTCTTTGGGTAATCTATTATTAACAACTTCTTCCCAACTAGTTTCACTATAAATAAATAACAGAATACGATAACAATATTTTATTTTAGATTCAGAGCCTCTTTCAAACAAGAGAAAGAAACTTCAAATTTTTCATGGATATCTACAATATGTTCCCTATGGTGACTGGATTCATGAATTATGGTCAACAAACAATACGAGCTGCAAGGTACATTGGTCAAAGTTTCATAATTACCTTATCCCACACAAATCGTTTACCTGTAACTATTCAATATCCTTATGAAAAATCAATCACATCAGAGCGTTTCCGTGGTCGAATTCACTTTGAATTTGATAAATGTATTGCTTGTGAAGTATGTGTTCGTGTATGTCCTATAAATCTACCTGTTGTAGATTGGAGATTTGAAAAAGATATGAAAAAGAAACAATTGCTTAATTATAGTATAGATTTTGGAGTCTGTATATTTTGTGGTAACTGTGTCGAGTATTGTCCAACAAATTGTTTATCAATGACTGAAGAATATGAACTTTCTACTTATGATCGTCACGAATTAAATTATAATCAAATTGCTTTGGGTCGGTTACCAGTGTCAGTAATTGGAGATTACACAATTCAAACAGTTATAAATTCGACTCAAATCAAAATAGACAAATAAAAACAAAAATAACCCCTTTGAGTTAAGAACAATTACCAATTACTAAGGTAAGATTTTTTTGACATAAACGATTAAAGCTTTTTAATTTTGCTTTGGTTAGTCAGTTATTATTAATAATAACTATATAATTGTTGAGAATTACTCTTTGTTTGACTTAAACTGAGAATATATTTCTTTTCCCACAAAAATTTGGAAATAGAGAATTCCAAGTACTCTTTTTTTCTTTCGGATAAGAAAATGGGATTAGCCCAATAAGTTTATCTATATTATATCTACATTAATCCATATTCCTAATTATGATTCAATTCAATTAGGAATGTATCATATACAAGAAAAATAGAGGAATTCCTTTTCCTTTCCTGGACCCTTCAGTAAGGTTATGATTTGACTTTTTTATATTATATTTTATATATAATGGATTTACCTGGACCAATGCATGATATTCTTGTAGTATTTTTGGGATTAGTTCTTGTATTAGGAGGTCTAGGGGTAGTATTGTTTACCAATCCAATTTATTCCGCCTTTTCCTTGGGATTGGTTCTTGTTTGTATATCCTTATTCTATATTCCATCGAATTCCTTTTTTGTAGCTGCTGCGCAGCTCCTTATTTATGTGGGAGCCGTAAATGTCCTAATTCTATTTGCGGTAATGTTCATGAATGGTTCAGAATATTCTACTAATTCGTATTTTTTGACCATTGGGGATAGAGTTACTTCACTGGTTTGTATAAGTATTGTTTTTTCACTAATTACTACTATACCAGATACATCGTGGTACGGAATTATTTGGACTACAAGATCAAACCAGATTATGGAACAGGACTTAATAAGTAACGTTCAACAAATTGGAATTCATTTATCAACAGATTTTTTTCTTCCCTTTGAACTCATTTCTATAATTCTTTTAGTTTCTTTGATAGGTGCGATTACTATGGCTCGTCAATAAGAATAAATATTTAGAAAAGAATTAAAGGAAAAATTTTCTTAATCTTAACTTAGTATATTCTTAATCTTAACTTAGTATATATTTAGTATATTAGTATATATTTAGTATATATTTAGTATATATTTAGTATATATTATATATATATATATTTATTTATTTATATTATATTTTTATATTTTTTTTATTTATATTTTTTATTTTTAAATATAAATTATAAATTCGAAATAAATAAAAAATGAAAAGGCTAAAAGGCCTTAATTAAATCCATCTATTGTTAATACCTTCTTTATTTTCTGTAATTGTTTGTTCTAGTCTAACCAATCGAACTATTTGAATTGTTGTTGCTATTGAAATGAATCGAGATTGATAAGGAGTCAGTTAATGATGTTCGAGCATGTACTTTTTTTAAGTGTCTATTTATTTTCTATCGGTATCTATGGATTGATCACAAGTCGAAACATGGTTAGAGCGCTTATGTGTCTTGAGCTTATACTAAATTCGGTTAATATTAATCTCGTAACATTTTCTGATATATTTGATAATCGCCAATTAAAAGGAGACATTTTCTCAATATTTATTATTGCCGTTGCAGCTGCTGAAGCAGCTATTGGGCTAGCTATTGTTTCGTCAATCCACCGGAACAGAAAATCAACTCGTATTAATCAATCGAATTTGTTGAATAATTAGTGATAATTATTGCATAAATCAAGATATAATAATAAAAAAAGAACATAAAACAAAAAACTTTATTTTATATTCTTTTGTATTCTACTAATTAACTTAACTATTTATACTTTTACTTCTTTTTTTTTTATTTATTTCTATTTTTTTATTTCCATATCTAAATTTATTATATATATGGAATTCTGTATAACATACATTTCTTATGTATTAATATTATATATACATAATATATACATACATTTTTAATATAGATCTAAAATATAGATAAGATCTAAAATATAGATAGAAAATATAGATAGATCTAAAATAGAAAAATTATATTCTAATATATAGAATGTAAATTTGAATATGTATATATTTTACTAATTTTTTACTAACTGTTAGTATATTTTCATTTCATTTTCTATTGAAACATTCATATTGAATATTGATTAGTTTTGCTAACCAATTTAAATTAACATGTACAACTTATATGATCATGGCTGTTGAAACATAAATCAAAGTCTCTTGGTTCTTCTCATGAACAGATTTAGAAATATATTGATTCTTAAAATTTTGATAAACCACTGCTTCATCTGGTGTTTACAATATAAATAATATATATTAATTTTTTTACCAGATCGAAAATTTTTTATGTTAAAATCTGGAATTTATAGATCCAATGTCACATTCAGTAAAAATTTATGATACATGTATAGGGTGTACTCAATGTGTACGAGCTTGCCCCACAGATGTATTGGAAATGATACCTTGGGACGGGTGTAAAGCTAAGCAAATTGCTTCCGCGCCACGAACTGAGGATTGCGTAGGTTGTAAGAGATGTGAATCCGCTTGCCCAACAGATTTTTTAAGTGTTCGCGTTTATTTATGGCATGAAACAACTCGCAGCATGGGTCTAGCTTATTGATACGTTACAAAAAAACTCCACTTGAATCATTTGATTCCTCTTTACCGACAAAAACCCGTACTCGATAAAATATATTATTCCGAGCACGGGTTTTTCTGGTCAAAACGTATCTATTTTGTCTTTATCATGAGTTATTTTCCTTGGTTAACAATACTTGTTGTTTTGCCGATATTCGGGGGCTCCTCAATTTTCTTTCTTCCTCATAGAGGAAATAAGATGTTTAGGTGGTATACTATATGTATATGTTTATTAGAACTTCTTATAACCACTTATGTATTTTGTTATCATTTCCAATTGGACGATCCACTAACCCAATTGGAGGAAGATTTTAAATGGATAGACATTTTTGATTTTCACTGGAGACTGGGAATTGATGGACTTTCCATAGGCCCCGTTTTACTGACAGGATTTATCACTACTTTAGCTACTTTAGCAGCCTGGCCAGTTACTCGAAATTCACGATTATTTTATTTCCTGATGCTAGCGATGTACAGTGGCCAAATAGGATTATTTTCTTCTCGAGACCTTTTACTTTTTTTCATCATGTGGGAGTTAGAATTAATTCCTGTTTACTTACTTTTATCCATGTGGGGAGGAAAGAAGCGCCTCTACTCGGCTACAAAGTTTATTTTGTACACTGCGGGGGGTTCCATTTTTCTCTTAATAGGAGTTCTGGGTATGGGGTTATATAGCTCCAACGAACCCATATTAGATTTTGAAAGATTAGCTAATCAATCATATCCTGTGGCATTGGAAATACTCTTCTATTTTGGCTTCCTTATAGCTTATGCTGTCAAATCGCCGATTATACCCCTACATACGTGGTTACCAGATACCCATGGAGAAGCACATTACAGTACATGTATGCTTCTAGCTGGAATTTTATTAAAAATGGGAGCATATGGACTCATTCGAATCAATATGGAATTATTACCCCATGCTCATTCTATATTTTCTCCCTGGTTGGTAATAGTGGGAACGATACAAATAATCTATGCAGCTTCAACTTCTCTCGGTCAACGGAATTTAAAAAAGAGAATAGCTTATTCTTCCGTATCTCATATGGGTTTTATAATTATAGGAATTGGTTCTATAACAGGCATGGGACTCAACGGTGCCATTTTACAAATACTTTCTCATGGATTTATTGGTGCTGCACTTTTTTTCTTGGCAGGGACCTGTTGTGATAGAATACGTCTTGTTTATCTTGACGAAATGGGGGGGGTCTCAATTCCAATGCCAAAATTATTTACTATGTTCAGTAGCTTTTCGATGGCTTCTCTGGCATTGCCAGGAATGAGTGGTTTTGTTGCGGAATTAGTAGTATTTTTTGGAATAATTACCAGTCCAAAATATCTTTTAATGCCGAAAATGCTAATTACTTTCGTAATGGCAATTGGAATGATATTAACGCCTATTTATTTATTATCTATGTTACGCCAGATGTTTTATGGATACAAATTATTCAATGTTCCAAACTCTAGTTTTGCGGATTCCGGGCCACGAGAACTTTTCGTTTCAATCTGTATCTTTCTACCTGTAATAGGAATTGGTATTTATCCTGATTTCGTTTTTTCGCTATCAGTTGACAGGGTACAAACAATTCTATCTAATTATTTTCATAGATAGTCTTTCATTACTGATACCGAAAGTCTTATAATTCATTGATTTAATAAAAAAATTGGAAATTGTTCACTGAACAATGCAAAAAGGGAATTAAATTAATTAGATATAGTAATCAGATGTATGTTATGTATTTCGAGTTTTTGAGAACCGTTTGAATGAAGAAAAATCATTCAAACGGTTCTCAAAAACTCGCACAAAGAAACAAAAACCTTTCGTTATACATGGAACAATATTCTTATCTATTTTTCATCTAAATTTCTTTAATTAGATGTAAATGAACCATAACTATGTAAACCTATCCCTAATAGATTGATTCCAAAATAACATATCCAAATTATAAGAAACCCTATAGAAGCTACAAGTGCGGAATTCGTACCTTGAAAAATTGGATTTGTTCTAGTATGTAAATAAATCGCGAATATGGTCCAAGTAATAAATGCCCAAGTTTCTTTAGGATCCCAACTCCAATAAGATCCCCATGCTTCATTAGCCCATACTGCTCCGCAAAGAATGCCTATGGTTAAAAATGTAAATCCCAAACTTATGATACGATAACTCCAATAATCCAAACGCTGAGTCAATTGATGTTTATAATAATTTTGAAATGGAAGAAAAAAAGTCTTTTTAAAAAGATTCCTTTTTTCGTTCAAATATGGAATCTCACCAAAGAAAGATAATTTAATTAAGATATTTTGACTCTTTAAAAAGATTTCGATGTTTTTTCGAAATGTAATGATTAAAAGAGCGATTGACAGTAAGGATCCACATAAAAGAGCTGCATAGCTTAATAACATCATACTTACGTGCATCATTAACCACTGAGATTGGAGAGCCGGTACTAATATTTCAGATTGATGCATTTCGGTTAAAAGACCCGACGTGGCAAAGCTTTGAGTCAAAATTGCACTTGGTGCAGTTATTGTACTTAAATCATTTTTATGGTTCCCCATCTTGGGAATTATATAAATAATAGAGAAACTACATGAAAGAAAGATTAAAGACTCGTATAAATTGCTTAACGGAAAATGTCCCGAGGAAATCCAACGAGAAACTAATAATCCTGTTATAGTGAAAAAAGTAGCTATCATTCCTTTTTCCGACGAATCGCGTAATCCTCTAATTTCTTGGATTAATAAGGTGATCACATGAATCGTAATCACAATTGAAATTACCGAAAAAGAGATATGAGTTAATATATGTTCTAAAGTAGAAAAAATCATAAAACGGAATCCCATTGCAGAATTAAAATCGGGAATTGAATACATTATAGGATCCATTGTATATCTTTTAGAAGATTTACAGTATAAGATGCCGCCACTCGGACTCGAACCGAGATGCTCTAGCACTGCTTCCTAAGAGCAGCGTGTCTACCAATTTCACCATGGCGGCTTACTTGAAATAATAATAGTCAATTCATGTTAAATCGTCGAGACTCAAGGATTCTATATAGTTTAGAAGACATTAGATAGAATCGATGAATAAAGACTTGTTTAAGTTTATATTTGAATCTTCAATCAATAAAATAATCCCTAATCTTAATTTAGTTAGTATCATTGGCATTTTTTTAACTTGACTTTTGCGCGCTATAAACAAAGTTCTCCCCCCAAAAATTGGATTTTGTTCTTAGCTCTCTATCTCGACTAAGAACTCCCCCTTTTCCATTTTTCTAATGATTTAACACCTTTGCTATCTAATTAATACTCTTCATTATTCACATAATATATGATAAGATTTTTTTTTATTTCTGGTTAGGCCTGTAACGAAAGAAAAAATTTTAATTTCTATACCAACTGTGCTCTACTTTTCACAATAGAAAAATATGTGAAAAGTAGATAAAGAAAAAAAAAAGAGATTTTTAGAACCAAATAACAAAAAACTTTTATTTTACATACCACAGTACCCTGTTTGTTATTTATGACTAATATTGAGGAATTCAATACATTTGTTAATGATAATTTAATAAAATTTTAGCTCTTCGGACGATATCAATTTCGATTATTCCAAAACTTTATTATTTGTTTGTCGCACAAAAAAACTTTTTGAACGCCCGGTGGAGATAGATTTCGCTAAAGAAAGGGCTTTTACTGCAGCTAAATACCCTTTTTTCTTCCAAATATTTCTACGAATACGTTTTTTTGACAGAGAGGTACGTTTTTTTGGGACTGCCATTCAAAAAAAGGGGTAATATTGTTGTATGTGAAAGACATGTATTGTTCCAAATAGATTGTTTGTTTTATTTATTATCTATACTTATTCCCTTTCTTTTTGGGGATAATCAAATAGTGTTTTCAAAGTTTAAAACATATTATATAAATAGAAATAAATATTATGTTACGTATAAGACTAAAGATAAAAAAATAGAAAGAAAAAACAAGGGAATTCTTTTTGAGAAAAGGAATTTTTTCCTATTAATTAATTGATTAAGTTTAGATCAGAGTGCTTTGCCTGTTATTTAAATTCTAAGTCGATTAGAACAATTGGATTGGAATTGTGAATCTGTTAAACAAAATTTTGCGTTACCTGATTGATAAAGTAAAGATGACTTTTTTTTTTTTTTATTCAAATATAGATACTATAGATCTGTATTTGATTCAAATACTCTTTTTGTTCTAATTTGTTTTTCTTAACTATACTATATGACATGATTCTAAATTACTAGAATCAAAATATTCTAATAACAGAAATATTCTAATAAGAATATTATACCAAGTGAATAGAAATAGGTAGTAGAATGATTAAATATAGTAAAAAATCTCATATTCTCTATATTAATATATTAAGATTATATTAATATATTAAGATTGACATATTAAGTTAAGAAATTTTTTTATTTTATTAGTTAATAACTAAGGAATAACCTTTGTGTAATTATTTGGTCATATCATTTTACTAAACAATTGTCAATTTTTGAATATTCCAACCAAATACTTGGGAAGAATCAAAATAATGAAAAATGGAGTCTCCTCATGTCTTTTTTGTTGATTTCTTTTTTTTATTCTTCCTTTCATTCAAATAAAAAGAGGTAAGAATTGGCGAATCGGAAACAATTATCAATTATTAAGTAAGAAAAAAATTCAAACTGTTTTATTATGGAATATACATATCAATATGCATGGATAATCCCTTTTCTTCCACTTCCTGTTCCAATGTTAATAGGATTTGGACTTTTACTTTTTCCGACAGCAACAAAAAGCATTCACCGTATATGGGCTTTTCCTAGTATTTTACTGTTAAGTATAGCTATGGGGTTTTCGGCCAATCTGTCTATTCAACAAATAAATGGAAGTTTTATCTATCAATATTTATGGTCTTGGACCATAAATAATGATTTTTCCTTAGAGTTTGGATACTTGATCGATCCACTTACTTCTATTATGTCGATACTAATTACTACTGTTGGAATCCTGGTTCTTATTTATAGTGACAATTATATGTTTTACGATCAAGGATATTTGCGATTTTTTGCTTATATGAGTTTTTTTAGTGCTTCCATGTTGGGATTAGTTACCAGTTCCAATTTGATACAAATTTATATTTTTTGGGAACTGGTGGGAGTTTGTTCCTATTTATTAATAGGGTTTTGGTTCACACGACCGATTGCTGCAAGTGCTTGTCAAAAAGCTTTTGTAACAAATCGTGTAGGGGATTTTGGTTTATTATTAGGAATTTTAGGTTTTTATTGGATAACAGGTAGTTTCGAATTTCGAGATTTGTTCAAAATAACTAATAACTTGATCCAGAATAATGGAGTCAACCCCTTATTTGCTACTTTGTGTGCCTCTTTATTATTCCTCGGTGCAGTCGCTAAATCTGCACAATTTCCTCTTCACGTATGGTTACCTGATGCCATGGAAGGGCCCACCCCTATCTCGGCTCTTATACACGCAGCTACTATGGTAGCTGCAGGGATTTTTCTTGTAGCTCGGCTTCTTCCTCTTTTCATAGGTATACCTTACATAATGAATTTCATTTCTTTAATCGGTGTAATAACAGTCCTATTAGGAGCTACTTTAGCTCTTGCTCAAAGAGATATAAAAAGAAGTTTAGCCTATTCCACAATGTCTCAATTGGGTTATATTATGTTAGCTCTAGGTATAGGTTCTTATAGAGC